AATAACTTTTGCTATTACAAAAAAAATACAAACTTAATTATAAAATTAAATAAATTTTGAGGTGTAAGAAAGTTAAATTTTTTGTTAAAAAAAATGTCATTTTTTGCAAAAAAATGGCATTTTTTTGCAAAAAAAAAAATTAATTTGTGACAAATTTTTTGGCCATTTTTTTTGAATTTGGGTATTATATGAAATAACAAAGTTGAATTTTTTTAGAAAAAGTTAAAAGTACAATTATTTATATTAAAATTTATTTAATTAATATTAATAGAAAATTATTATAACAGATATAATTTAATATTATAATAATTATCTATTATAATATAATTAAATAAATATATTATTGATTTATATATATATATTAATTTATAAATTGTTAAAAAAAGATCTCTAAATCAATCAGTCTAATTAATTAATAGATAAATATATAATTGTCTAAGACCTATTTTTGAAAAAAAAAAAAGAAAAACTATTATAGTTTAAATTTAATATTATAAAAAAAGATAGAATAAATTAATTATATATTTATAAATAAATAATCTTTCTTATTATGAATATATAAATAATTATTAATATATAAATATTTAATATATATATAATTAATATTATTTATTTATATATAAATTATTATTATTATTTAAATAAAAAATAATTATTAATATATAATTATAATAAATTAATAATAAATATAATTTTAATGAAAAAAAAAAAAAAAAAAAATCTACAAATTCTATAAAATATTAGGATGATTAAAATTAATTAATTTAAAAATTTTTGATTTAATTATTGATAAATATTCAAATTAAAAATTAAAAAAAAATAAATTTTATTAGTTATATTTGTTTTGTGTTTATTTTAAACAAAAACTTAAAAAGTTTTAACTTATCTTGGGTTTTTAATTATAAAAAATGGTAAAAAATTACATTGACTTTTTCTAAGTAGATTGGGCACCTAYTTAGATTTGGCTAAATGTAGGTAGATTGGGCACCTATTTAGATTTAGCTAAATGTAGGAAGATTGGGCATCCACTTAGATTTAGCTGAATGTAGGTAGATTGGGCACCTATTTAGATTTGGCTAAATGTAGGTAGATTGGGCATCCACTTAGATTTGGYTGAATGTAGGTAGATTGGGCACCCACTTAGATTTGGCTRAATGTAGGTAGATTGGGCACCCACTTAGATTTGGCTAAATGTAGGTAGATTGGGCACCCGCTTAGATTTGGCTGAATGTAGGTAGATTGGGCATCCACTTAGATTTAGCTGAATGTAGGTAGATTGGGCATCCACTTAGATTTAGCTGAATGTAGGTAGATTGGGCACCCGCTTAGATTTGGCTAAATGTAGGTAGATTGGGCATCCACTTAGATTTGGCTGAATGTAGGTAGATTGGGCACCTATTTAGATTTAGCTAAATGTAGGWAGATTGGGCATCCACTTAGATTTAGCTGAATGTAGGTAGATTGGGCACCTATTTAGATTTGGCTAAATGAATTGTACATTTATATTAGAACTAATTAAAATTAAATTAAATAGATTGAATAATTATTTAATTTTGAATTAATTGGACTTGACTAGGTAAAGCGTATTACACTTAGTTTTGAATGGAGGGAGTATTTAATTTTTAATTAGTTTATTCTTGGCATAGGGTCTGAAAGTTTAAATTTAGCTTTGAAAAATTAAGTTTTATTTTTTTTTATATATAATATTTATATTAAAGAAAAAGGTTGTAGTAATTAGTTTTAATTATTAAAGAAATTTAGAATTAGAAAAATATTTAATATTAACAAAATTTGTGCCAGCAGTTGCGGTTATACAAATAATATAATTTAATTTTATTAATAGTAATTAATTTGTTACTATAAAATTTAAAATAAAAATTTATTAAGTGAAATTTTAAATTTTTGATTAAATTTAAGTATTTAATTGAAGTTAAGAAATTTTTTTAAAAAACTAGGATTAGATACCCTATTATTAAAAATGTAAATTATTTTTATTAAATTATTAATAGTTATGTTCTTGAAAATTAAAAATTATGGCGGTATTTTAGTCTTTTCAGAGGAACCTGTTCTATAAATGATAGTCCACGATTTTATAAATTTTTTTTATTAACTTATATATCGTCGTAGTTAAATATTTTTTTAGAATTTTTAATGTTTAAAATTTTTTATTAAAAAATTAATCAGATCAAGGTGTAGTATATAAAAAAATTGTAATGGGTTACATTAAATATATTTTTGAATAATTAATTTTAAATTAATTTGAATTTGGATTTGAAAGTAATTTTAATAAATTTATTAATTTGATTAAAGCTCTAAAATATGCACATATCGCCCGTCGCTTTCATTCAAAATGAAATAAGTCGTAACAAAGTAGATTTATTGGAAAATGAATCTAGATTAAATCAAATTAGAGCTTGATAGAAGCATTTTATTTACATTAAAAAGTTAATTGTGAAATTCAATTTAATTTGAAGTTAATATTTTATTTATTTTTAATATTTTTTTTTAGTTAATTAAATTAAGTACAATTAATTTTATTATTCAATTAGAAAAAATTTTTTTTATTATAGTAAAATGTATTGTAAAGGAAAATTTAAATTATTTAAAAGAAAAATTTAATTTTTGTACCTTGTGTATCAGGGTTTATTAAATTTAATTTATTTATTTATTTATCTCGAATTTAAAAGAGCTAAATTATTATTAATTTTATTGTAAAATAAATATATTAAATAATAAGTTAGTAATGAAATGTTATTCGTTTTTAAATATATCTAGTTTTTTAAGAAATTAATTAAATTATTTTATTATAAATATATTTATTATTTTATATTTTTATATTAATAATAATTAATATTTTTAGGGATTAGCTTAAAAATATATTTTTATTAAATTATAAATTATTAATTAAAATTAGGATTAAAAATTTTCATATTTTAAAGTATGTTATTATTTATTTATTTTTATATAATTTTTATTTTTTATAAATTTTATATTAAAATATTAATTTAAATTTTATAAATTAAGAAATAATGATAAAATTAGTATAATTATATATATATATATATATAATAAATTGTTAGGTTAATTTTTAAAGAATTCGGCAAAATTATTTTTCACCTGTTTATTAAAAACATGTCTTTTTGTTTAAAATTTAAAGTCTAGCCTGCCCAATGAAGTTTAAATGGCCGCGATATTTTGATCGTGCTAAGGTAGCATAATCATTAGTTTTTTAATTGAAAGCTGGAATGAAGGGTTGGATGAAAAAATAACTTTTTTAGTTTAATTTTATTAAAATTTTATTTTTAAGTAAAAAAGTTTAAATGTAATTAAAAGACGAGAAGACCCTATAAAGTTTTATAAATATTTTAAAATATTTTTTTAGAATTAATTTTTTATTTTGAAATGTTTATTTGGTTGGGGTGATTAAAAAATTTAATTAACTTTTTTTATATTTTTATATAAATTTATAAATTTATGATCCAATATTATTGATTATAAGATAAAATTACTTTAGGGATAACAGCGTAATTTTATTAGAAAGTTCATATTGATAATAAAGATTGCGACCTCGATGTTGGATTAAAATTTCTATTTGGTGTAGTGGCTAAATAATTAAGTCTGTTCGACTTTTAAAATTTTACATGATCTGAGTTTAAACCGGTGTAAGCCAGGTTGGTTTCTATCTTTAGTAAATTAATATATTTTAGTACGAAAGGACCAAGTATATAAATAATATTTTATATTTGATAAATATTATTATTTTGGCAGATTAGTGCGTTAGATTTAGAATCTTTATAAGTAATTTATATTACAAATAATACTTGTTATTAAAAGATTTAATTATAATTATTATTTCTAGATTAATTTTAATTATTTGTGTTTTGATTAGAGTGGCATTTTTAACTTTAATAGAGCGGAAGGTTTTAGGATATATTCAAATTCGTAAAGGACCAAATAAAGTTGGATTTTTAGGATTAATTCAACCTTTTAGAGATGCCATTAAATTATTTACTAAAGAACAGACTTATCCCTTAATAGCAAATTTTAATTTATATTATTTTTCTCCAGTATTAAATTTATTATTAGGTTTATTTTTATGGATATGTTTACCTTTTGTTAGTGTTAATATTAGTTTTAATTTATCTTTATTATTTTTTTTGGCAGTATCTAGTCTTAGTGTTTATACTATTATATTAGCTGGTTGGTCATCTAATTCTAATTATTCATTATTAGGGAGATTACGAGCAGTAGCTCAAACAATTTCTTATGAAGTTAGATTATCTCTAATTTTAATATCTTTTTTATTTTTAATTTTAAGGTTAAGTTTATTAGATTTTTTAAAGTATCAAGAATATGTTTGATTTATTTATTTATTATTTCCATTGTGTTTAATATGGTTAGTTTCAAGTTTAGCTGAAACTAATCGTACTCCTTTTGATTTTGCAGAAGGTGAATCAGAATTAGTGTCAGGATTTAATGTTGAATATAGAAGAGGAGGATTTGCTATAATTTTTTTAGCAGAATATGGAAATATTTTATTTATGAGGTTATTATGTTGTTTTTTATTTATAGGGGCTAATTTAGTGAGATATTTTTTTTTTATTAAAATAGTAATTATTAGTTTTTTTTGATTATGAGTTCGGGGAACTTTACCTCGTTATCGTTATGATAAATTAATATATTTAGCTTGAAAGAGTTATTTACCTATTTCTTTAAATTATTTATTTTTTTTTTTTAGAATAAAAATATTTATTTTTATTCTATTAATTTAGTTAATTAATTTTAGTATAAGTTAATAGGGAATTTAACCCTTTTTTATATTTTCAAAATATATACTTATTACAAGTTCATTAACTTATTTATAAATAATTGAATCTCAAATTTTAGCAATTATTGGGTTAAGGATATAATATAAAAAGTAAGTAATTGTAAGAATTTGACCGGTTAAAATATAAGGATCTTCAACTGGGCGAGCACCAATTCAAGTTAATAAAACAACTATTGATAGTAATGTTCAAAATAAAATTTTATTAATTGGATAAAATTGGGTTCTTAAATATTTTTTTTTTCTTGAAAAAGGTAAAATATAAAGAATTGCAATTGATATAATTAAAGCAATTACTCCCCCTAATTTATTAGGAATAGAGCGAAGAATAGCATAAGCAAAAAGGAAATATCATTCTGGTTGAATATGGACGGGGGTGACTAAAGGATTTGCAGGAATAAAATTATCTGGATCTCCTAAAAAATATGGGCTATGTAAAGTTAAACTAACTAATAAAAAGATTATAATTAATCCTCCTAAAATATCTTTAAAAGTAAAATAAGGATGAAAAGGTACTTTATCAATATTTCTTTGAATTCCAAGAGGATTTCTTGAGCCTGTTTGATGGAGAAATAATAAATGAATAATTATAAAAGCTAGTACAATAAATGGTAAAATAAAATGAAAGGTAAAAAATCGGGTTAATGTAGCATTATCAACTGCAAATCCCCCTCAAATTCATTGAACTAGTCTGTTTCCTAAATAAGGAATAGCAGATATTAAATTTGTAATTACTGTAGCCCCTCAAAATGATATTTGACCTCATGGTAAAACATATCCTAAAAAGGCTGTTATTATTGTTAAAAAAAAAATTGTTACTCCGATTAATCATGTTTCAGTTATTATATAGGACCTATAGTATATTCCTCGTCCAATATGAATATACAAACAGATAAAGAAAAATGATGCTCCATTAGCATGTAGGGTTCGAATTAATCATCCATAATTTACATTTCGACAGATATGGGCTACTCTATTAAAAGCTAATTCAATATTAGGGCAATAGTGTATAGCTAAAAAAAGTCCAGTTAAAATTTGGATTATTAAACATAATCCCAATAAAGAGCCAAAGTTTCATAAATATGAAATATTTGATGGTGATGGTAAAATAATAAGGGAATTATTAATAATTTTTAGAAGTGGATTTGTTTTTCGAATAGGTATTAACATTAAAAATTTTGTCGTAAAGATCCATAAGATAAATTAGTAATTTTTACAATTGCAATTAAAGTAATTAAAAGATAAATAATTATTAAAATTATTATTATATTATTTGGAAAATTTAAATATTTAATTATTGAAAAATTTTCAATATAAATATAATTTTGGGATTTTATATCTATTAATTGATTTATTTTATTTAAGTAAAATGGATCAATAAATAAAAAAATTAATGTTAATAGAATAGAAATTATAAAAATAATAAATAATTTAGAATTAAATTTAAATTTTTCATTTGATGCAATTCTTGTTATATAAATAAATAAAATTAATATTCCGCCAATTATAATTAGAAATAAGATGTATGAAAATCAATAATTTAAATTTATTAATCCTGATATTAAGGATACTAAAATTGTTTGAATTAATAAAATTAATCCACAAGAAAGAGGATGTTTTAAAAAGATTAATATTAAGCAACATGTTAAAGTTAATAAAAAAAATATAAAAATATCAGATATTAGTTTAATTTAAAATATTAATTTTGGAGATTAAAGATAAAAATTTTTTTATATCTGAAGTTTTAAAAGATTTTACTTATTTTTGATTTACAAGACCAATATTTTTATTAAATTATTAAAACTAATGTTAATATATTTATTATTTTTTATATTTTTATCTGGAATTTTAAGATTTTCTTTGAATCGTAAGCATTTATTATTAATATTATTAAGTTTAGAATTTATCGTTATTATTTTATTTATAAATATTTTTATATATTTAAGGATAATAAATTATGAATTTTTTTTTTCTATAATTTATTTAACAATAAGAGTTTGTGAGGGAGCTTTAGGTCTTTCTATTTTAATTTTAATAATTCGAGCTCATGGAAATGATTATATTTTAACTTTTTCTTTTTTATGATAAGATTTTTATTTAGATTATTAATATTGATTCCTTTAAGATTTTTAAATAAATTTTGATTAGTTCAATGAATAATATTTATTTTTTCTTATTTTTATATTTTTAATTATAGGGCATTTATTTTAGGATATTATAATATTTCTTTTTTTTTAGGTTTAGATATTTTATCTTTTTCTTTAATTTTATTAAGTTATTGAATTTGTAGGTTAATAATTTTAGCTAGTAAAAATTTATATAAAAATAATAATTATTATTCTTTATTTTTAGTAGTTTTATTAATTTTAATATTAAGATTATTTATAACTTTTTCTTCATTAAATTTATTTATTTTTTATTTATTTTTTGAAATTAGGTTAATTCCAACTTTAATTTTAATTATTGGCTGAGGGTATCAGCCTGAACGATTAGAGGCAGGTGTTTATTTATTATTTTATACATTGTTTATATCATTACCTATGATAGTAATAATTTTTTATTTAAGTGAAAAATTAAATTATTTAGAATTTATATTTTTAAATAAAAATTTAGTTTCAATTTTTATATATTTTTGTATTAATTTAGTTTTTTTTGTTAAAATTCCTATGTATTTAGTTCATTTATGGTTGCCTAAGGCTCATGTAGAAGCCCCAGTTTCTGGTTCAATAATTTTAGCTGGAATTATATTAAAATTAGGGGGTTATGGTTTATTACGATTTATAGTTTTATTTAAAAGATTTAATTTAAATTTGAATATTTTTATTTTATGTTTTTCTTTATTCGGTGGATTTTTAGTTTCTTTAATTTGTATTCGTCAGAGGGATATAAAATCTTTAATTGCTTATTCTTCTGTTTCTCATATAAGATTAGTTTTAAGGGGGATTATAACTTTAAATTTTTGAGGGTTATGAGGAAGTTTAATTATAATATTAGCTCATGGCCTATGTTCCTCTGGTTTATTTTGTTTAGCTAATATTTTCTATGAACGTACTCATAGACGTAGATTATATTTAAATAAGGGCTTATTAAATATAATTCCAAATTTAAGATTATTAATATTTCTATTAGTATCTTCTAATATAGCAGCTCCTCCTTCTTTGAATTTAGTTAGAGAAATTATATTAATTAATAGAATTGTTGGTTTTAATTTTTTAAATATAATTTTTTTATCTTTTTTATCTTTTTTTAGGGCAGTTTATTCTTTATTTTTATATTCTTTTTCTCAACATGGAATTTTTTATTCTGGTATTTATTTTTTATTTAATGGTTTAATTTGTGAATATTTATTATTATTATTACATTGATTACCTTTAAATATTTTATTTTTAAAAATGGAGTTAATATTAATGTATCTAAATAGTTTAATTAAAATATTGATTTGTGGCATCAAAGTTATAGAAATTATTTTAGATTATTTGTTTTATTTTTTCGATTAATTTTTTATTTATTAGGATTATTTTATTAATATTGTCTTTTTATTTTTTAATTTTTAATTTAGTTTATATTTTAGAATTTTTTTTGTTAAATTTAAATTCTAATAATTTAATATTTGTTATTTTATTGGATTGGATATCTTTAATATTTATAAGATTTGTTTTATTTATTTCTTCTATAGTAATTTATTATAGAGATGAATATATAGGCAGAGATTTATTTAAAAATCGATTTATTTTATTAGTAGTAATATTTGTATTATCAATAATGATGCTAATTATTAGACCTAATTTAATTTCAATTTTATTAGGTTGAGATGGTTTGGGGTTAGTTTCTTATTGTTTAGTAATTTATTATCAAAATTTAAAAAGATTTAATGCAGGAATATTAACTGCGTTATCTAATCGTATTGGGGATGTAGCTTTATTAATAGCTATTGCTTGAATATTAAATTTTGGGAGTTGAAATTTTATTTTTTATTTAGAAATTATAAAGGAAGATTTTATTATGCAAATTATTTCTTATTTAGTAGTTTTAGCTGCAATAACTAAAAGAGCTCAAATTCCTTTTTCATCCTGACTTCCCGCAGCAATAGCTGCTCCTACTCCTGTATCTTCTTTAGTTCACTCATCAACATTAGTAACGGCAGGAGTTTATTTATTAATTCGTTTTAATTTTGCTTTTAATCAAAGGCTAATATTTTTTTTAATTTTTATTTCTTCATTAACTATGTTTATATCTGGGTTAGGTGCTAATTTTGAATTTGATTTAAAAAAAATTATTGCACTATCTACTTTAAGTCAATTAGGTTTAATAATAAGTATTTTAGCTTTAGGAGAATATAAATTAGCTTTTTTTCATTTACTAATTCATGCCTTATTTAAAGCATTACTTTTTATATGTGCAGGTAATATTATTCATAGTTTAGGAAATTGTCAAGATATTCGATTTATAGGGGGTTTAATTAAACAATTACCGTTAACTTGTACTTATTTTAATATATGTAATTTATCTTTATGCGGAATTCCTTTTATATCTGGATTTTATTCAAAAGATTTAATTGTTGAATTCTTATCTATAAATTATTTAAATATTTATATTTATTTAATTTTTTTTATTTCTGTTGGTTTAACGGTTTCTTATAGATTTCGATTAACTTATTATACATTAACAGGAGATTTTAATTACTTATCTTTTAATATAATTAATGAAAAATCATTTATTATGTTAAAAAGAATAAGAGGTTTAATTTTATTTGTTGTTTTTAGGGGAAGAATATTTACTTGACTAATATTCTCAACTTTATATTTTATTTGTCTTTCTTTTATTATAAAAATTATAACTTTAATTATAATTTTAATTGGCTTATGATTAGGGTATGAATTGGCAAAATTTAAATTAACCTATAATTGTCTAAGTTTAAAAAATTTAACATTAGTAATATTTTTTAGTTTAATATGAAATATACCTTTAATTTCTACTTTAGGTATAAATTATTATCCGATTTTATTGGGGAATAATTATATAAAAATTTTTGATCAAGGTTGATTTGAATATTATGGGGGTTTAAAATTAAGAAAATTATTTAAAAAATTATCTTTATTACAATTTTTATCAATTAATCATTTAAAAATTTATTTTTTATTATTAATTTTTTGATTAATTTTTTTATTGTTAAATATTTACTTAAATAGCTTATATAGAGTATAATTTTGAAGAAATTAGGGAAGTTTTAGACTTTTAAGTATTTATAAGAATAATTCTATTTTCATAATGAAAATATGATGTTTTTATTAAACTATATAAATAAGAAATAAAAACAAATTTCATTGCTTAAGATTTAAGTTAGAAGCTTAATCTTGACTTTCTTATTTCTTTAATTGGAGTTATTCTCAATTTTATCATTAACAGTGATATACCTCAAATTTTGGTTTCAATTAAAAATAAGGATTTATAAAAATCAAAATTTTAGGTCGAAACTAAATGCAAAGTTTTGCTTCTTATTTAAGATAAATTGAAATTTCAATTATTTTTAAATGCAACTTAAAAGTTATTAATTAACTATTATCCTAATTAATGTGTTCAATTTAATGAGCCTTGATTTCACTCATGATATAATCCAATTAATAAAATTAAAATAAAAAAAGTTATAATAAATGAATAATTTATTAAATTAGATATTTTTATTGTAATAATTAATGGTAATAATAAAGTAATTTCTACATCAAAAATTAAAAAAATGATAGCAATTAAAAAAAAGTGTAATGAAAAAGGAAGTCGTGCGTTATTTTTAGGGTCAAATCCACATTCAAATGGCCTTCTTTTTTCTCGATCATAAAATGTTTTTTTTGAGATTAAGTTTAATAAAATAATTAATAGTATTATAATTAAATAAATTATAATAATTAATGTAAATAAGATTTTCATTATTTATACTAAATATTTAGATTTTTTGATTGGAAGTCAAATATAATAATTTATATTATATAAATATCTACCTCATCAATAGATAGAAATGTAAAGGAATAATCAAACTACATCTACAAAGTGTCAGTATCATGCAGCAGCTTCAAATCCAAAGTGGTGTACAGAGGAAAAATGGTTTAAGTAATGACGAATTGAACAAATTAATAAAAATGTAGTTCCAATAATTACATGAAGACCGTGGAATCCTGTAGCTATAAAAAAAGATGATCCATATACTGAATCGGAAATAGTGAATGGTGCTTCAATATATTCATATCCTTGTAAAATTGAAAAATAAATTCCTAAAATTACAGTAATAATTAATCTTTGAAGGGCTTGTAAATAATTATTTTCTATTAGCCTATGATGAGCTCAAGTGACGGTAAGTCCAGAGGTTAATAAAATAAGGGTATTTAATAAAGGAATTTCAATAGGGTTAAATGTTTGGATTCCTTTTGGGGGTCAAATTAATCCTAATTCAATAGTAGGAGATAAAGATCTATGAAAAAATCCTCAGAAAAATCTAATAAAAAAAAATACTTCTGAAGTAATAAATAAAATTATACCTCATCGTAATCCTTTAGTAACTAAAATAGTATGAAGTCCTTGATAAGTACCTTCTCGAACGATATCTCGTCATCATTGGTATATAATTAATATTGTAATAGTTAATCCAATTAATAATAAATTATTATTAAATAAATGAAATCATTTAATTAAACCTATTATTGTAGTTATAGCCCCTAATGCACCTAGTAAAGGTCATGGACTAACATCAACAAGATGAAAAGGATGATTTTTATGTATTGACATTAATTAACTTCTCTGGAGTAAAGTGTTCTTAAAACTGCAAATACATAAGATTGAATAATTGATACAGCAGTTTCTAATGTTAATAATAAAATTTGAACAATAATTAAAATATTTAATATATATAATGTTATTGTTGGTCCTGTATTTCCCAATAAAGTTATTAATAAATGTCCTGCAATTATATTTGCTCTTAATCGAATAGCTAAAGTCCCTGGGCGAATAATATTTCTAATAGTTTCAATACAAACTATAAATGGTATTAAAATTGGGGGTGTTCCTTGTGGAACTAAATGAGCAAATATGTGAATAGTGTTATTAATTCATCCATAAATTATAAAACTTAATCATAATGGTAGGGCTAGTCTAAGAGTTATAATTATATGTCTAGATCTAGTAAAAATATAGGGAAATAATCCTAAAAAATTATTAAATAAAATAATAGAAAATAGGGAAATAAAAATTAGAGTTCTTCCTTGAGATTTAAAGTTTCCTAATAAAATTTTAAATTCTTGATGTAAAGTTATAGTAATTTTTAATCATATTATTGATATTCGTGAGGGAATTAATCAAAATATAGGGGGAATAATTAATAGACCAATTAAAGTTCTAATTCAATTTAATGATAAATTAAAATTTGATGTGGGATCAAATGAAGAAAAAAGATTTATTATCATTTTCAAGAGTATTTTAAAATATTTTTTTTAATTTTTATTAATTTAGGTTTATTTGTAAAATTAAAATAAATTAAATTATTAAATAAATAAAAAATTAAAATAAATATAAGTATTAAGGTTAGTCAATTTAATGGTATTATTTGAGGAATTAAAAATTGTCTTAATTAAAACAATTTTAGTTTGACAAACTAATGTTATTATTTAACTAAATTTTTCATTAGAAATAAACGTTAACTTATTATAATATGGTTTAAAATTCCATTACTTACTTTCAGTCATCTAATGATAATTATTCAATTATTTTGAATACTCATTTAGAAAAATAATTAGGTGAAATTCTTTCTAAAACAATAGGTATAAATCTATGATTTGCCCCACAAATTTCAGAACATTGTCCAAAAAATAAACCGGAACGATTTAATGAAAATGTAATTTGATTAAGACGGCCAGGAGTTGCATCAATTTTCACTCCTAATGAAGGAATTGTTCATGAATGAATTACGTCTGCAGCTGTGACTACTATGCGAATTCTTGATTCAAAGGGAATTACAATTCGATTATCAACATCTAAAAGACGAAAATTAAATTTATTTATTTCGTTTTCAGGAATTATATAAGAATCAAATTCAATATTTTTAAAATCCGAATATTCATAAGATCAATATCATTGATGCCCAATTGTTTTAATTGTAATTAAGGGATTATTAATTTCATCTAAAATATAAATTAAGCGTAATGAGGGAATTGCAATAAAAATTAAAGTAATTGTAGGTAAAATTGTTCAAATAATTTCAATTATTTGTCCTTCAAGTAAATAACGATGAATAAATTTATTAAAAAATAAAGTTATTAATAATTGTCCTACTAAAACGGTAATAATAACTAAAATTATTAAGGCATGATCATGAAAATATGAAAGCTGCTCTATTAAAGGGGATGCTCTATCTTGTAATATTATATTTTTTCAAGTTGAAATTTCTAAAAAAAGTTTAAACTTTATATTTGGGGTTTAAATCCAGTGCACTAATCTGCCATATTAGAAATTAGCAGATAGTATTGGTAATTCAGAGTAGCTATGTTCAGCAGGGGGGTTAAATTGTAATCATTCAATTGAAGAAGGTATTCTTAAAGGGCTAATTCTTTTTCGTTTTGAAGAAAGAGCTTCTCAAAAAATAAATAAAAGAAAAATTACTCTAATTAATGAAATTAAAGAACCAATTGATGATACAATATTTCATAATATGAAAATATCAGGATAATCTGAATATCGCCGGGGCATTCCTATTAAACCTAAAAAATGTTGTGGAAAGAAAGTAATATTTACTCCAATAAATATAATAAAAAATTGAATTTTTAAATAAAAATTATTTAATGTTAATCCAGTAAATAAAGGGAATCATTGAACTATTCCTGCTATAATTGCAAATACAGCCCCTATTGATAAAACATAGTGAAAATGGGCTACAACATAGTAAGTATCATGAAGAATAATATCAATTGATGAATTAGCTAAAACTACACCAGTTAAACCTCCAACTGTAAATAAAAAAATGAATCCTAATGATCATAATGTAGCTGGGGTGTAATTAATATTAGTTCCATGAAAAGTAGCTAATCACCTAAAAACTTTAATTCCTGTAGGGACTGCAATAATTATAGTAGCAGAAGTGAAATAAGCTCGGGTATCAACATCTATACCTACAGTAAATATATGATGAGCTCAAACAATAAATCCTAATAGTCCAATTGATATTATTGCATAAATTATTCCTAAAGTTCCAAAAGCTTCTTTTTTTCTTCTTTCTTGGCTAACAATATGAGAGATTATTCCAAATCCAGGTAAAATTAAAATGTAAACTTCTGGATGTCCAAAAAATCAAAATAAATGTTGATATAAAATAGGATCTCCCCCACCAGCAGGATCAAAAAAGGAAGTATTTAGATTTCGATCTGTTAATAATATTGTAATGGCCCCAGCTAAAACTGGTAGAGATAATAATAATAATACAGCTGTAATAACAACAGCTCATACAAATAGTGGTATTCGGTCTAGGGTTATTCCTTTAGGACGCATATTAATTACGGTTGTGATAAAATTAATTGCTCCTAAAATTGAAGAAATTCCGGCTAAATGTAAACTGAAAATTGCTAAATCAACAGAAGAACCTCCATGGGCAATATTTGAAGAAAGAGGAGGGTACACAGTTCAGCCAGTTCCAGCCCCTCTTTCAACAACTCTACTTATAATTAATAAAAATAGAGAAGGAGGAAGTAATCAAAATCTTATATTATTTATACGAGGGAAAGCTATATCAGGAGCCCCAATTATTAAGGGTACTAATCAGTTTCCAAACCCTCCGATTATAATTGGTATAACTATAAAAAAAATTATAATGAATGCATGGGCAGTGACAATTACATTATAAATTTGATCATTTCCAATTAAAGATCCAGGGCTTCCTAATTCTGTTCGAATTAGGACTCTTAGGGAAGTTCCTACTATTCCTGCTCAAACTCCAAAAATAAAATATAATGTTCCAATATCTTTATGATTAGTAGAAAATAATCATTTGTTCGATAAAATGGCTGAATTTAGGCAATAAACTGTAAATTTATGTATAAAGAGTATTCTTTTTTTATCAAGTCTTATATTCAACAATGATATTAAATTGCAAATTTAAAGGTAAATTAAATTTTAAGGCTTAGATAATATCTATATTTAACTTTGAAGGTTAAAAGTTTAACTTAACTTAAATCCTTAAAGTAAATTAAAAATTATTGTACAAATAATAATTCCTATAAGACTACTTGAATTTGATAGAACTAAGAAAAATAAATTTACTTTTTTTAGTTGAATAATTGTTTCATTTATAGAAATAGTAAGTGTGGAAAAAGTAATACGGAGGTAAAAATATAGGGTAATTAATGTGAAAATAATTAGAATTACCCTTAATATATAGTAATTTCTATAAATTAAGTAATTAATTACTAATCATTTTGGGAAAAACCCTAAAAAGGGGGGTAATCCTCCTAAAGATATAAAATTAAAAATAAAAAATAGTTTAATTAATTTATTTGTATTTATTATTCTTATTAGTTGAGTTAAGTAAAAAATATTAAATAAATAAAAAATTAATACAATATTGATGGAAATAATAGTATAAATTAGGAAATAATTAAATCAAATGGCTTTAAAATTTAATATTCTGGCTAATATTCAAGCAATATGATTAATTGATGAATAAGCTATAATTTTTCGAAGTCTTACTTGGTTTAAACCTATAATTCCTCCGATAATAGATGATAATAAAATAATTATTATTAAAAATATTTTTATCTCTAAATTATATATAATTAAGACTATAGGGGCAAGTTTTTGCCATGTTAATAAAATTAGGGCATTTATTCAATTTAATCCTTCTATTACTTCAGGGAATCAAGCATGGAACGGGGCAGCCCCTAGCTTTGTAAGTAATGCAGAATTTAAAATTATTATAAATCAATAATTTGAAAAGTTTGGGATAAATTCATAAAAATTTAGGGATATAGTAATTGCAAATAGAATAATAGCAGAGGCAAGGGCTTGGGTGATAAAATATTTTAGAGCAGCTTCAGCTGGATATACATTTTTATGAGATTTTATTAGTGGAATAATTCTTAATAGATTAATTTCTAAGCCTACTCATATATTAAATCAGGAATAAGCTGAAATTGAGATAAAGGTTCCTAATATTAAAAAATTTAAAAATAATATTTTATAAAATTTGAAAATTAAAAAGAAAAGGACTTAACCTTTATAATTGGGGTATGAACCCAGTAGCTTGATTAGCTTATCTTTTTACACTTTAATATATGATGTATATTAATTTTTGATATTAAATGAAATAGTTAAATTCTATTAAGTGTAGTTTATGAAGGTGTAATCACACATGATTAATCCTATCAAAATTATCCTTTTTTCAGGCACTTCATA